AAGCCGGTGCTGACGAATAACCAACCCGCAATGAATAGGGAGGGTATAGTAATGCTATGAATGACCCAGTAGCGAATACTGGTAATAATATCAGCAAAAGAACGTTCTCCTGTGCTTCCAGACATACTGAGCTCCACATATTCTTGTACAGTCAAAGGGGGATCGATTCCGTAAAAGATGAGATCAGTAAATGGAAATTCACTGAAATTGAATCTTTGTGAGATCGTCAATATTGTACCGAGGGCGTCTTTAGAGTATACCAAATGAGTATAGCTACCCTTCTTCTGACACAGCAACACACTTTCGATCAGTATCGAAAGGAGGTGCTAAAAAATGGATTTCTTGCTTTATTTGTTGCTTGTCAATGGAAAAGGCTGCCCCATTCACTATAAAATTCTTCAAACTAGTATATTTCTTTCCATTCTAAGTTTCGGGCTAGAAACTGAAGATCGGGTTAAAATGTGAATCTGACAAGTTGGTTTCTAAAAATTCATGAAGGAGATTCTCATATTCCCACAATTTAAGTAGATGCGAGATCTAGAAGTCTTCCTTTTGTAGTTGTAGCAGTGATTTTTTGTTGGAACCTTTTTTCATTTTAAAGAATTGGTTAGTCGTCCAGTAACAAGTAAAGGTACTAAATCGTATTCGATGAAAGAAAGAGAACAAAGAATAAAATACTGAATTTTGATGCATGCATTGTTGTATTAGATTGAGATCCAAAGGTTCTTTCTTGACCTAACTACAAGGCTAAGGCTTTCTAATATGGAAAGAAAAAATGTATAACCTATCAAGGAAAAGATAATAGAAATGACTAGTCTTAGAATCTAGTTGGACCAAAATCCAAATTTTCTTTTTTCGAGTGATCGTGTAATAACTTTTTTCTTCTCACTCATTCAAGATATTATGTGAATGAACCTATTACGGAATCTAATGAGTTCAAATTCAAGTCAAAATGTGATTTTTATAAGGTTACTATTCATTCTAAAATAAAAAAAGATGCCATACAATTCAAAAATCAAAGAACTGATCAAAATAGAAATTATTTTCTAATTTTATTTCATAATGATTCAAAAAGTGTTTCATTTTTGAATGAAGTTACACAACCCAGCTCTTTTTATTAGTTTCTAAGTTTAGTTTACCCAAGAGTTGCTCAATGAATTCGTTGATTGGAATCGCGGCAGGGGTAGATGTCGCAGATGATGAATCAATTTCTTTTTATACACCTGCCACTTTATCTTTGTTAGTGCTGTCTATAATGATAGAGGCATCAAAAACTTTCAATTGAACTTATTCTTTGTATTGGTATTTTTGCTTATCTCTTATTTTGCAAAAATGGAAACTTAGGTAAGTGCTTTTTGATAAAGATATGTATAAAAAAGAATATATTTCATTTAGCTTCTTCATGCCTACTATAACCAGTTATTTCGGTTTTCTACTAGCGGCTTTAACTATAGCCTCAGTTCTATTTATTGGTCTGAGCAAGATACGACTTATCTAAAATTCATATTTGAAATGCACAATTCATAAAAAGAAATCTTTCTGTGAGATTCCCTGTATTCTATAATTATGTACTATGTCAATTGACAATTCTTGGTCATTGAGATTCAATGATAATTCGGATTAATATTTAGGTATAGATATTACCTCTTTTTTTCTCCTTTTAAACAAATTAATGATTGAAGTTTTTCTATTTGGAATCGTGTTAGGTCTAATTCCTATTACTTTGGCTGGATTATTCGTAACTGCATATTTACAATACAGGCGTGGCGATCAGTTGGACCTTTGATTAATTAACATCTCTTTTTTTGATTGACCTCCTCTTTTTTTAATACACAGGAGGTCAAATTCAGATTGCTGCTCAAGTTAGTGAAGCTGTTTCAGTCTAATTCGATCTAAGAAAAAGGGAATCACGCTCTGTAGGATTTGAACCTACGACATCGGGTTTTGGAGACCCGCGTTCTACCGAACTGAACTAAGAGCGCTTTCTTATCAGAAAAGATAAGACTGTAACGAAAGGATTCTTTTTGTAACCCCAATAGATCTAGTATGCATATACTATATAGTATGATAAACATGAAAGAAAAGATTAGAGATGCCCAACTTGAATCGATCTCAATTAATCCCTCTTTACTGCTCAAAGGAGCAGTAATAGGTAGGGATGACAGGATTTGAACCTGTGACATTTTGTACCCAAAACAAACGCGCTACCAAGCTGCGCCACATCCCTTCAATTGGTCTACAATGTCATTGTAGAGAATTCCTGTCTTGTTTTCCACATCGTTATTTCCCCAATTGCTATATAAAATTTCTCGGGCCATTTCGTCTTTTTGGTCTCATTTAATTAAAAATGGAATATAGAAAAGTAATATAAAAAAAGAGAAAAGTAATATATAAAAAAAGATAATATTGATTATATAATAATTATATAGTAAAAGACTTATATACATATGAAATACGGAACGGAATTCGTCGTAAAAATAAAGGAGTCTTTTTCGGGAATGCTCGGGGACACGTTTTTTTCGGTTTTAAGAAAAAGAAAATCTTATTCACCGGACCCTTGTACCTTTCGATTTGAATTAGGAATTCCGTGTACAACTATAAGTGGTCCTTAACTTCATATGCATCTGATCATATATGTATTACTATTATGTATTCCAATCAAATATGTATTCCTATAAAAGAAGGAGGTTGTTCAATGCGAGATCTAAAAACATATCTCTCCGCAGCACCGGTACTAAGTACTTTATGGTTCGGGTCTTTAGCAGGTCTATTGATAGAGATTAATCGTTTTTTCCCGGATGCGTTGACATTCCCCTTTTTTTCATTCTAGTTATTGACATGGGAAGGAATAACGAAGATTCGAGCTAGAATTAAATATCTGTGATTAATCCCTCTTTTCTCTTTTTTCCCTTTTTTATTTATTTAGAATAAGGGAAAAAAGAGAAAGAATAAAAGTGGATTCGCCAACTGCGAGACTCGGATTCAAGTTCGAATTAAATTAATTAATAATAGAGGAATGGAGGTAGAATAAAAAATAAAGTGGGTCTAGGGCAAGAGTATTATAGAAGATACTTAAATGAAATCTTGTACTAGTGAAATACTAGATACTTAAATGAAATATTGTACTGTGATTTGAAATATAGTTTTTCAATAGTTGTATATTATTTACTATATTGATATTGATTGCAGCGAAATTTTTCATAATTGAATTTCAAGTTAGTCACTTCTATTTTTTTCCTTTCTTCTTCTTCGTTTCGGATCGAAAATAGAAGCGTTGAGTCAATCAAAAATCCAAGGGAGGTTCATGGCTAAGAGTAAAAATGTCCGAATAACGGTTATTTTGGAATGTACCAGTTGTGTCCGAAATGGTGTTAATGTTAATAAGGTATCAACGGGCATTTCCAGATATATGACTCAAAAGAACCAGCACAATACGCCCAATCGATTGGAATTGAGAAAATTCTGTCCCTATTGTTACAAACATACGATTCATGGGGAGATAAAGAAATAGATCGAACCAAGCACTTGCGTGTCACCCCTTCAAGGAAAGGGAAAATGACATTATATATATAACATATATAAATATAAATAAATAAACCAAATCCTATTTCTTTATTCTATTCTAAAATTCATTTTATTTTAGATTCGACTGAAATGGGATTTTGGGGATAAGGAATAAACTAAACAAACCATGGATAAATCCAAGCGACCCTTTCTGAAATCCAAGCGACCCTTTCTGAAATCCAAGCGACCCTTTCGGAAATCCAAGCGGCCCTTTCTGAAATCCAAGCGACCTTTTCGTAGGCGTTTACCCCCAATCCAACCGGGGGATCAAATTGAGTATAGAAACATGAGTTTAATTAGTCGATTTATTAGTGACCAAGGAAAAATATTAGCTCGACGGGTGAAAAGATTGACCTTGAAACAACAACGATTAATTACTCTTGCTATAAAACAAGCTCGTATTTTATCTTCGTTACCCTTTCTTAATAATGGGAAACTGTTTAAGACGAAAGCGAAACGAATTAACAAAAAATTTAATAAGCGAAAGAAACGCCTTAAGAATAAATTTCATCCGAAAGATAAAAAAATTATCAATAAAGAGAAGTATTTGAAAAATCGATTCAAGAACAAAACGGAATCGCGTTAGTAACAGCGAGAACGGCCTTTCCAGCCGAGATAAAGGCTTTTCCGGCCAATTTAAAAAGATACAGCATAATCAAAAAAAAAAATAAGAAATAGAAACAGCTTAATGATAAACTGTTTAAAATAAAAAATACGGAATGTCATGAAATGAAAATGGGCGAGTCGACCGCTAGACCTACGAGTCTTAGAGCGAGAAAGAAATAGGTTTACTCTTTCTTTACTTGAATCAAAATTCCAATCCGAACTCAACCGAAGATTGAGGTTTTGCTCTAAAAATCCCAAAATCTAGATTTGATTATCGTGTCTTAAGAAAAAAAAAAAGAATCGGCAAAGAGTAAATCTTTTTTTTATTGAATGTGTTCATTCATTTTGACTACTTTTTCATATTTTATCATATTCTATCAATTATCCATTTTGACTCTACCCTCCCGGAGTTCATTCTCCGGGGAACTCCATTTAAATTATTCCTGCGGATTCTTTCCAATCTACTTCTTTTACGATCTCGTTGGAAATAATAGAAATGGAATTCCTATTTGATATAGCTATTTGTGCAAGTATTTTACGATTAAGAAGCAACTGTCTCTTGTACAGATCGTGTATAAATATACTATAACTATAGGATACCCCCCTTTCGCGCATTACTGCGTTTATTCGAGTAATCCACAAACGACGAAAGTTTCTTTTTTGCCTATCCCTATCCCGATGTGCTGAATCCAAAGCTCTTATTTTCTGTTGACTCATTGTTCGAGTAAGTCTTGAATGAGCCCCTTGAAAGCTTGATACAAAGGAACGCACTTTTGTTCTACGTCTCCGAGCTATAGATCCCCGTTTAGTTCTGGTCATTGAATAAATGA